GCTTACTCTAGATTAAAAGTAATCTAAAGTAGGTGAGAACACTCTTGGGGCCGTATATACGAAATTGGGAAAGCTTTTGGGTGTGTCAGCAAAGTAACAGGGCTAGAGAAGAATGAAAACTCCAATTAATGCATTATTAGAGGCCTCGCTCCTACGTGACGCGGCTGAGCCATATCAACTAAGCTTCCAAGATGCTGCTAGTCCTGTTATGGAAGAGATTCTATTCCTTCATAACCAAATTATGTTTATTTTAGTTATTATTATAACAACTGTATTATGGTTAATTATAAGAGGATTAACAGGCCAAGCTTATCATCGCTATCTTATAGAAGGAGTCACAATAGAGATTGTTTGGACTATAATTCCAGCAGCTATATTAGTGTTTATAGCATTCCCTTCTTTGAAACTACTTTATTTGATGGATGAGATAGTAGAGCCCGGTGTAACAGTAAAAGCCATAGGTCATCAATGGTATTGGTCTTATGAATATTCAGACTATCAAACTACCTTAGGTGAAGATAGTACCTTAGAATTTGATTCTTACATGATACCTACGAGTGACCTTCAACCCGGCGATCTTCGACTATTAGAGGTTGACAATAGAATGGTTGTTCCTATTGATACTTATGTAAGAGTTTTAGTTACAGGCGCAGATGTACTTCACTCATTTGCTGTACCTTCATTAGCTATTAAAATGGATGCTGTGCCTGGACGTCTTAATCAAACCGGGTTTTTAGCTAAAAGACCAGGATTATTTTATGGTCAGTGTTCCGAGTTATGTGGCGCTAATCACTCTTTTATGCCCATTGTTATAGAAGCCGTTAGCATGGATAGATATATCAGCTGGCTATCTTCTTTATGTGCTGATCTTTAGAAGATCTTTCAATCATCGGATAATGCCTCACTTAGATATAACTGCTTATTTAACTCAATATAGCTGGACATTAATAATCTTGTTAGCACTTTATAGTATTATGAGTTTATTTATTTTACCTAAAATTCAAAATAATTTACGTATAAGAAGTATACTACAGGAAGAGGGGGCAGCCCCTAGTAAGGGACTTGGGGTTAATCGAGCATATGCTATACTACAAGATATACTCCGTAGATAAGCCCATTTCCTACATATATTCAATATGGCAGCTTCTTTCTTTGATCAGTTTAATGTAGTTCGGATAATTGGGGGTATAATTACTAACTCTTCTATTATGATGCTTATACTATTTAGTGTAATATTAATAGGAAGTTGTTCATATAAATTAATACCTACAAGATTGCAGGCTATACAAGAAATTGTTTATACCCACTTTTTAGGATTGGTAAAAGATTCTACAGCTAATAAGGGCACTCAATATTTTACTCTTATTATAACCCTATTTACGTTTATTGCTGGATTAAATCTGTTAGGTCTATTTCCCTATGTATTTACCCCAACTGCCCATATTGTTGTTACTTTCGGGTTAAGTTTATCTATTTTAATAGCAGTAACAATATTGGGTATAACACAATACCGTTGGGACTATGCTTCAATGATGATGCCTAGTGGGGCTCCTTTATTATTAGCCCCTCTATTAGTTATAATTGAAACAGTTAGCTATCTTTCTCGGGCAATTTCTTTGGGTGTTCGATTAGCTGCTAATTTATCTGCTGGGCACCTTTTATTTGCTATATTAGCAAGTTTTGGGTTTGCAATGATTAGTAATGGAATGTTAGTTTTAAGCTTAGCCCCAATATTAGTAATGGTTTTTATAACTTTACTAGAAATTGCCGTGGCCTTGATTCAAGCATATGTATTTTGTCTGTTAACTACCATATACATTAATGATACTCTAAATCTACATTAACCCATACTTAGAATAATTGTTGGGTAGGAGTATTAGTCTCCGCTCGATTCCCCGCCGGGGAGCCATGAGTAAGGCTTATCACCCTTATCATTTAGTGGATCCTAGTCCATGGCCTTATACAGGCTCAATTGGGGCATTACTGATTACAGTAGGCTCAGTATTATATTTTCATTATAGTTATACATGGATAATGTATTTAGGCGCAATAACATTAATATTTACAATGTTTGTTTGGTGGAGAGATATTATTAGAGAAGCCACTTTCCAAGGACACCATACTCAAATAGTAAAAAGAGGATTAAGATACGGTATGATCCTTTTTATTACTTCCGAAGTTTGCTTCTTTTTTGCGTTCTTTTGGGCTTTCTTTCATAGTAGCTTGTCTCCCACTATAGAATTGGGGGCTGTTTGGCCCCCTGTTGGTATAGAAGTGTTAGACCCATTTTCTGTGCCCCTATTAAATACAGCTATATTACTTAGTTCAGGAGCAACAGTTACATGGGCACATCACGCCATAGTTAGCGGACAAAGATTAGAAGCCATACAATCACTTACTTGTACCGTAATACTTGGGATTCAATTCACAGCTCTACAAGCTATGGAGTATTACGAGGCGCCGTTTACAATCTCAGACTCCGTATATGGTTCAACCTTTTTTATGGCCACAGGTTTTCATGGTTTTCATGTTATAATTGGGACTATATTTTTGACTGTATGTTTAGCTAGACTAATAGGTTATCACTATACTCGTCATCATCATTTTGGTTTTGAGGCTGCTAGTTGGTATTGGCATTTTGTAGATGTAGTTTGGTTGTTTTTATATGTATGTATTTACTGGTGGGGCTCTTAGCCCGGCCATGGTTACATAGTGCTTAGCTAAGCTCAGCTTGTAGGGTCAACTAACGGTAAGTTCTCAGACTCATAATCTGATTATGCAGGTTCAACTCCTGCCCCTACCACTATTAAAAACGAAATAATACATATAACCAATTAGGTACAAAAAGAAGAAAATTATAAAAATCTAGGCAAACATACACGAACTAACTCGATTAGGGGATATGGGACTATACCCAATAATACAATAGCCACTATTAGCGGTAATTGCCCGTTAAACTCTCGTCTATTAATATCTCTCGAAAATATTAAATATGGAGAAAGTTGCCCAAAACAAATTCTATTATATAAATATAACGAATAAGCGGCAGCTATAACCATACTAGTTGAGGTAAGAATCCCTAATGATGTACTAGTAGAAAAAGCAGCTACTAAGGATAAAAATTCCCCAACAAAGTTACAACTAAGAGGAACAGCAATATTAGCTAAAGTAAACACCATGAATAGGATAGAAAATAGGGGCATAGTCATAACTACTCCCCTATAATACCTGATTAACCTTGTATGATGTCTTTCATAGAGCAATGTCACTGCTATAAATAAAGCGGGACTAACCACTCCATGAGCTATCATTAAGAATATAGAGGCTATTAAACCTTCCATCGTATGAGTAAATAAGCCTATTGTCACTATTCCCATATGAGCTACCGAGGAGTAGGCTATCAGACGTTTTGCATCTACCTGCCTGCAAGTAGTTAAACTTCCATATATCACTGCTATTAATGATAACGTTAGTATGATTGGTGCTAAATACTCTGTTGCTTCGGGAAAAAGGGGCCAAGCGAATCGAATGAATCCATAACCCCCTAATTTTAATAATATTCCAGCTAAAATCACTGAACCAGCTAAAGGGGCCTCAACATGCGCAAGAGGCAACCATATATGAAAGGGTATCATTGGTATTTTAACTGCTAAACTAAGGAAAAAACCTATAAATAACCAAATTTGAATGTTACTATCGATCTGAATGTTGGTTAAAGATAAGTAGTCAGTTGTGCCTGTTATTCTATAAATAACTGCTATGCTAAGTAACATTAATATTGAGCCGACTAAAGTATAAAAGAAGAAATAATAAGCAGCTTTTATCTTTTCTGCCCGAGCTCCCCATACTCCTATTATTAAGAACATAGGTATTAATATACTTTCAAATAATACATAAAATATTAACAGATCTAATGTTGAGAATACCCCAATTAATAGTAATTCCATACCTAAAAGGCATATAATAAACTCCTTAACAAGAAATTTAATACTATTCCAACTTACTAATATACAAATTGGTGTTAATAAAGTACTTAGTACAATAAAAAATATAGAGATCCCGTCAATGGCAAACAATATCGGAGAACCTTCAAACCAACCTATTGTACTCACCCAATTGAATTCTATTATCTGTTGAAATTGAGCTTCTTGATGAAGGTTGACTAATAATAAAATAGAAAGAGCAAATGTAATCAGAGACCACTCTAACGCTTGCTGGCGTAGTTTCATACTATTTTCCCTTGGAATTAATGCTATTATTACTATACTTATTAATATAGAGCCCACGAGACTAGCTAATATCATATTATATGATCTTAAGGGCCCCACTCCTAAACGGGGGCCCTAAGGTGTAACCTTATTTATATCCGGATAGCTAGCTAAATAGTTGTCCATTTCTTCCCATGAAGCCTTTAACTTCGCGAAGTTCTCAGAGTCAAAGCTATACAGCAACTCTCCGTCAAATCTATCGAATAGGTACGTTTTCATTTTTATGATTTAATAGGCTATCTATATCCCATAACCTGAAAGCATTTTAAGTGCGATAGCTGTTCCGACTAGTATCATTAATGCATAATTAAATAATAAACCAGATTGTAAACTGCTTAACTCTTTAGTTCTATTAATCATGAATCGGGCTATTCCAGTGGGGCCTAAAATCTCTAAAATTCCCCTGTCTATAGCACGATAAGAAACAATATGGCCGAACTTCCAAGCTGTGCTTCCAATATAATAATTTGCTATTTGATTAAACTCCCAGGCATAAAATAAGAAACCATATATGCTAGGGCGTATAATATAATAGATAATATATGGACGAAGTATAAACACTAGTAATATCCCTGTTACGGACATAATAACTGGTGCTAAAGAAACCATTGTGGGCACAAGCGGCAAGGGACGTATACCTGGCGCAAACACCATATTTTGGGCTATATAACCAACTAAGATACTTCCTATTGCTAATACTAATAAAGGACCCAGTAAGTTCCAATCAGCTTCTTGCAAGTGTTGTGCGCTTATATGTGTTAAATTAGGCTTAGACACGAAACTTAAGTATATTAATCGGAATGAATAAAAAGCAGTTAAGAAAGCTGTAATTGAGGCTAACCAGTAAATAGATATTAAACAATAATTATTATAAGTTAATTCTAATATTAAATCTTTAGAGTAAAATCCAGATAAATAGGGAAAACCAGCCAAAGACAATGAGCCAATCAACATTAATACATATGTTAAAGGTAAGCCCCGGATTATCCCCCCCATCTTCCTAAGATCTTGTTCATCTAAAAGAGCATGAATTATTGAGCCTGCCCCTAAGAATAATAAAGCCTTAAAGAAAGCATGAGTTAGTAGATGATATAAACTACTTAGACAGCTATAAGTGCCACAAGCCATTACCATATATCCTAGTTGACTACAAGTAGAATAAGCAATAACTTTTTTTATATCTGATTGAACTAATCCTACTGTAGCTGCAAAAAAAGCAGTCAAGGAGCCAACTAATCCCACAATAATTGTTGCAGTTGGAGAGTAATCAAAAAGGGGAGCTGATCTTATAATTAAAAACACTCCTGCTGTTACCATTGTTGCTGCGTGAATTAGGGCCGAAACAGGTGTGGGCCCCTCCATAGCATCTGGCAACCAAGTATGTAACCCTAATTGGGCAGATTTTCCTACGGCCCCTATGGTTAATAATATACAAATCCAAGTACAAGCTGAAGATGGTGATAAAGCGGAGAATAAACTACAGTAATCTAATACCCCAAATTCTTTCCAGATTAATATAATAGCTAACATTAATCCTATATCTCCTATTCTATTGATTAACATTGCCTTAATTGCCGCCTTGTTAGCCTGTATACGCGTAAACCAAAAGTTAATTAATAAATAAGAACATAAACCGACACCTTCCCAACCAATAAATAATTGCACATAATTATTACTAGTAACTAAAACTAACATAAAAAAGGTAAATAGAGACAGATAACTCATGAATCTAGGTAAATGGGGGTCTTCTCTCATATAACTTGTAGAATAAACATGAACTAACCCGCTAATTGTGGTTACTACTATTAACATTACAGCTGTTACCATATCAAATTGTAAGCCAAAATTAGTTATTAGTAAATCTGACTCTATCCATCTGCCTAACTCTATATACACTGTAGACCCATTAATAAGGATTTCATAACATAGTACAAAAGAGAGGAGGCTACTGGCAAGAACCCACACAGAACTTAACAAGCCAGCCCCTTTTCTTCCTAGATAGCGACCCCCTAGTCCGCTTCCGACTGCGCTTAGTAACGGTATTAATATAACTAGAAGATACATGGGAATAAATCTAAAATAATCAAATGTGTTAACTGAAAGAACAAACTAGGACATACTATAATTGTTAATACTAAATATAAACTTGCCCCTATTAATATTGCCTTGCCTAAACCCGTTTTCTCCGGTGCTACGCTGCCATGTGGAGAATTTAGTATATTTGTTATTACTAAAGGTGTTGACAAAGGTTGATAAAACATAATTTTAACTAATCTAAGGTAATAAACCCCAGCTATCACGGAACAAACTAAAGCTATTAAAGCGCTAAGATAGTAACCTTGACCAACAGCTGCTAAGATAATATACCACTTAGCTAAAAACCCAATTAAAGGGGGAATACCTGCAGTAGACAATAAACCTGTAGCTAATGCTAATGCTAACATTGGGTTTAATCTTGAAACACCACTAAACTCAATAAGCATATCTCTTTTAGGAGATATAATAAGTACTACAGACCAAAGTAGTACTTGAGTTATTATATAGGCACCTATATACATTAAACTCGCCTGAAGACTTTCTATAGACCCAATAGCTATTCCAAGCAACACAAACCCCATATGGCTTATCCCGCTATAAGCTAATAGTCTTTTTATTCGAGTTTGATTCAAAGCTCCTATAGCCCCAACGATCAAAGAAATTAACCCGGCTACTAACAGCCCCATTTCATTTAAGCCTATTTGAACTATAATGGCTAGTACCCCTAATTTAGGCACGATAGACAATAGCGCAGCTACCCAAGTTGGAGCCCCTTCGTAGACATCGGGGGCCCACATATGAAATGGAGCGGCAGATACTTTAAATAACAATGAGATAGTAATAAGACACTTACCAGCTAATACCCCATAAGATACTATACTCATACGAATAAATTGAAGTTCAAGCTCTCCTGTGGAGCCATAAATTAGGGCGCAACCAAACAGGAACAACCCCGAGGACAGTGCCCCTAACACGAAGTATTTCAGCCCAGCTTCTGCCGATAGCAATGAGTTTTTACTATAAGCCACTAAGATAAACATACATAATGTTTGCATTTCTATAGCTAAATATATAGAAATTAAATTTGTTGATCCAATAAGTAATAAATTACCTAAGATCACTAATAAAATCAATAAAGAGCTTGATCGATGCGATGTTCGGTGGTCCAGCATACATAGTATAGCCAGCCCACTTAGCATCACCAACATCTTAATAGCCTGTGTCCAACATAGTAGATGGGGCCCAGCTAATAGCCCAGCAGCCCCCACAGCACCCGCAAGTAGCATAGCTAATCTTAAAGTCGGGGCCTTTAATCCATACGCCAACACTATTAGTATGATGAGCCCTAGTGTTAATTCCATAATATACCAGGGGCTATGCGCCCACATGGCATATGAAAAAGTGCGCCACTTTTGTGGCACCTTATTAATCCCTAAACCTTTTGTTTTCCTTCTTTGCAGCAGCCAGAAGTTGATTACGTCGATGGGGCCAATATAGTCGAGCATCGCTGAGACCATTCCTTGCGTACTAGGACTCAGAAAAGTTGGGATTGAACATTGTAGATAGAAACCGAGCTGTGTCACCACGCTCTGAACTCAAATCATGTACGGTTTTCATGGTCGAACAGACCAACCTAAGGTACCTTCTACAGCACCAGGGCACCGCAATTCAACATCGAGGTCGCAAACACTGTCCTCGATAAGAACTCTCCGACAATATTACGCTGTTATCCCTACGGTAGCTTTTATCCGCTTTCGATATTTATTTTGGACTATCATATCGGGTCATTATCGCCCACATAGGACGTAGTCCTTGTGCCAGCTAGGGGTGTCCCCCTCACTGTCAGGCTAATGAGATTAGCTTTGTATACCATAAGCTCGCCTTCGTTTCTTATTCAAAGGTAGTCGCCCCAACTAAACTGTCCTACCAACAAAAATTATTAACTCAAAATTAGGATACTTAGTATCGATCATTTTAGGTTAACTCTATCGGTATCCAGTAAAGCTCGATAGGGTCTTTTCGTCTTACAATGTTTATGTAGTATCTTCACTACAACTATAATTTCATCGGCTTTCCTCTTGAGACAGTAAGACCCTCGTGGTTCCATTCATACCCGCCAACAATTAATTGGCTATTTATTGTGCTACATTATCACGGTCAGAGTTACCGCGGCCATTCAGTTGGGTTTCGCTTTAGACGTTAGTCCTTAGTTTCACTGTACAACCATTGGGCAGAATTCACCCTCTATACTTCAGCAACCTTTAGCAGAGAGCTATGTTTTTGGTAAACAGTCGAGATCTTATTTTGCCGAGTTCCTTAAGAGAAATTATGCCTAGATCTAAGTCCCATAAATAACAGTTAAAGGTACTTCGTACCATAATATTTTTCCTGAACAGGTACAAGAACTATAATCCATCGGGCGTAGTGCCCTTAGAAGCTGTATATGTTTATTTGGGAGTGAATCTTGTACTACTCATGCCTGCATTATCACTTCTGTTTATCTCACGAGGTGCGCACGTATCGTGCCTACAGAACGCTCTACTACCAAGCCAGTTAATGTTTCCTTACGGTCTGGCTTCCAGAATTTCAGTTACAGATTTAGCCACCTTAATTCTTAGAGTTTCCTAGCTCATTCAGTGAACTTTTACGTTTTCCTGTGCAGATGGCTGTTTCCAAGCCTACTTCCTGTTTGTCTAAGTTGAACCCTCTTTATACACTTAATCTGTATTAGTGACTTTAATTTCTGGTTAGGGCTTACCCCTCTTGACTAGAGGCCTTATCGCCATAGTCTTACTACACCAGTAATTCAAGCCCCCAGGTTTGGGGGCGAATCAACTTGGGGCGCCTTACTAAGATAAGTTTCGTAGAGAACCAGCTATATCCAAGTTCGACTAGTATTTCACCGCTAACCACAGCTCATCCAAGATTTTTGCCACAATCACTGGTTCGGTCAGCATAGCTACCTGGCCATGGTTAGATCACTTGGTTTCGGGGAATTTGACTGACGAGTTTTTCTCTTGCTTTCACTACGCCTTCATTTACTACTTAAGCTTGCCAAATTTTGTCTTGCAGGCCCATTATGCAAAAGGTAACTTTTAGAACCAATTCTGAGTCTTTCCCTCACGGTACTTTCTCTATAGGTGTCTATCGGGGTTTAGTCTAGATGTCCAATCATCTTAATTATCTGTTTGAGACAATTCCTCCGCTATCGCTCGCCGCTACGCACGGAATCTCAGTTGATGTATTCCTCATAGTTTAGTAAGATGTTTCAATTAACTATTTAATTCACCCTTTTCAGTTAGGATAAACAAGTTCAAAGTCTCTCCCTTGTTATTTCGTATTTCACGTCCTTACCGATAGACCCTAGACTTTACTCAGTTCCACTATCTGAAGACTCATTAATATAAACCCAATATAATTTCTTATGCCTGGGGGTTCTCTTCCAGCCTAAAATGGAGATCTTATTTTTATGAATATCTAAATGACAGCTTGAGCAAACTGGCACCAAGTTAGACCTTCTATTCAATTTTCTATTACGTAATTTCTTAGGTTGAATGTGATGAATAGCCTCAGCTGGAGCTCCGCATATTTCACACGAATCAATAAAAACTTGAGCATTATATTTAGAGGGGCGGAATACTGTTAAAGAACTTGACTCACTTCGGGATGGTGGCTCCCAGTTAATAAGTTTACGATATTTTAAAGCACTATTATAAAATTTTTTGTTATTAATTATGTGGCCCATAATTTCAATGCCATATTGGGATGGCCCTGGGCCAGGTTTTAATTTACGTTCATAAATAAGGCCCAAGTCTTCTTGTTGAATAACAGATAAATGATAGCACCGAACTAGTGAATCAACTAAAGAAAAAACTTGATGTAGATGAGTAGAAAGGATGAAACTAGTTTGTGCAGCTGTTAATTTTTCAATTGTTGCAGCCAATATGGCTGTTCCTGAACTAACTTCTGTTCCATGACAAATTTCGTCGCCTAATATTAAACTGTTATAATTAGCTAGTTTTAATATAGTTGAAAGATCCCTCATTTCGACCTCAAAAGTACCTTGGCCTTTATGGAGATCATCCCCCCCTAAAATACGAGTAATTAAATAGTGATAAGGTCTTAACCTAAATGAATCTGCAGCTACATACATTCCTGCTTGAGCTAAGATTACGTTAACGCCAATTGCTCTAAGTAGAGTAGATTTGCCTGCACCATTTACTGAGAATAATAACATTCCCCTATCCCCCAAACTAATATTATGAGCTACACATTCTTCTTGAGTGTTTAACTGTTCTACTAATGGGTGTCGTAGGTTAATTGCTTCAATTAAACCCTTGGTTTGCTGGGATTTCGTTAGGACTAAGCAAGGTTTAGTATAATTAAACTTAACAGCCGCAATAGCCCCGCTTAATGCAACATCTAATCTAGAAATCATATTTTCTAAGGGTGAAAACAGCTCAGAATAATTGAAATATAATCTTTTAAGTTCCCGGTTATAAGTTTGTTTAACATAAGTATTAATTTGCTCTTCTAATAAATTTAATTTGATTGACACTTTATAAGTGGTGGGGCTAGTAATTATAAGGTGATTTCCCCTTTTACCCAACACTATAATTGAATTATCAGATATAGAGGCGTTAGTTAAGTAATGCTCTAACTTAGTTAACTTTTTAGATAAAATAGAGAAAGCATAGCCCTCTTTATTAAAACACTCAGCTTTAATAGAAATTGTATCTTGGAACACAATATTTGAAGTCTGTTCGGCCCACTCTGTAAGTTGGGCCCTCAAAATTTGTTGTTGTGCAAGGAGGTTCGTTAGATTACCAGTTGGTTGTAATACATCTTTAAAATCACCTGTAAGACTATCTACCTGGAAAACTCGGCCTATTTCCTTAATTAGCGATTTTAATTGGGGCCCGACTGAAGGGGGTAATTGAATATTAATTCCTTTATTACTTATTAATTTACTTATTAGTTGACTAGCAAACAAATAAGAATGGTAAATTTGACTCAACTTTTTAGGTGGCAGGGTAGTATCACTCGAGGCACATATTGCCCATTGACGATGTAAAGAAGATAAATCTTTAATGTGTTTTAAGTCGGAATTGTCAAATGTTTTTTTGTCAATTAATTGTTTAAATGTAGCAATCTCCTCATAACGAAGATTTAATTCATAATAATCTGTAATGGGGTTAAGAAGTCTAAATTTAAGTAGCCTTTTACCCATTGCAGTAGAACAAAAATTAACCAAATTAAGTAGCCCGCCCAGTTTCTCCCTCTTAGGCACTAAGTCCAATTGATATTCTGCTCGATTACATAATATTAAGTTTAGGGGGCTAATAACAGAATTATAACACTCAGGAAGTTGAAGGTTCTTAATAAGATTAGGATTTCGATCTTTAATAAATTGTAATACTCCTAAAAGGCTAATTAAATTTACCTGATTAACATTCTCTGTCCAAGTACTTTGAAATATCTTACTAAGGGTATATTCTTGATAATTTTTGTTAAACCACTCTGCGTTAATGCCTATATAAATATGGAGCAAAAGCCACTCCTTATTATTATTCTCGTACCTATAAGATAAATAACATGGTAAGTTGGTTAATGCTTCTCCCATAACTTCAATTTTAGCATTGGGCTCAGGGGGAAATAAACTCCAACCAATTAATAAATTATATATTTTATTTATTAAAATCTCTGAGCCAACCCCTGAGTCTACCCAAATTACTATTTCTTTAATACAATAATTGATTAATAACCGGCCTACCTTGTCTCTGTCCGCTCAAGAGACAGGAAACAATATACTATGCCCATTCATGGCTGAAAATAAAGTAATACATAATAAGTCGTCTTGAGAAAAATAAATTGATAACACATAGGGTAATTCCGTACAATCCTCTAAATTACAACTAGGAGAATAAACCTGAGATACTGCGCGCTGTTTGGGCCCAGATTTACCAGTGACTAATTCATCAATAACTACAACAGTCCAACCTTTATCCAACAAAGTACTTAGATGAGTAGTAAGGGAATAAGTTGGAAACCCCATTTGAAGCAAGGATCTTTTGCCGGGCGATATTATTCTCATATCAAGTAACGAGGCAATCTGTTCAATGGGAGGCGTTACCTCCAAAGGCCTACTTCGCATGGATGGCTCAACTAATAACTCGGCTTGAGAGTATGCTTGTTGCCCACTAGGAGAATCAGGCTCATGCCAAAGTTCATAGAACTTACCAATTTGAATAAGTTGGATTACTGATAATCCATACTTAAAATAATTTTCCTTTGCTAAGTTAAAATATTGCATAGGTATCTGGTTCATTTTTAATTAGGAGTTAACCTCTTAATAAATTCAAGGCTCGAACAGCAATTGTACCACGTAAACGGTAATAGTTAACCATAATGGCTAAACCAATAGCAGATTCGGCGGCTGCGACAGTTAAAATAACAATAGCAAAAATTTGACCAAAAAGCGTATAGAGCACACGAGACTCAAATAGAAGCAAAATAGTCGAGGCCAGTAAAACTAGCTCTACACACATTAACATAATAATTAAATTGCTTCTATTAAGAATAATACCTAAGATTCCGATTAATAAGATGACAATTGATAATATTAAATAAGACATGCGCTATACCAATTAAAGGCTAGTTCTCCCACTCTAAGCCTCCTTCTATCCACTCATAAATTAACCCTAAAGTTAAGATAAATAAAAATAACATAACAACCCAATATCCAAATAAAGGTAAGCCCATATATGTAACAGCCCAGGGAAATAAGAAAGATATTTCAAGATCAAATATTAAAAACAAGATACCAATTAAGAAGAATCTAACGGAGAAGGGATTCCCCGGGTTATCAAAAGGATCAAACCCACATTCATAGACTGACACTTTTTCCATATCGGGTTGTTTATATCCTAATAGATAAGATGCCCCTAAAATTAGAATTGATAATGTCCCGCTAACGATAAGTAGTATTAGTATTCCTTTGAACTCCATGTTCCTCTCCATATTCCTAAGCGGAGACGTGCGTCAGCACTTGGTCAGAAGGCACCTAAAGGTGCTCTCTGCTGATTTGTAGGAAGAGATCTTGCCTACTACGTAATGATTCACCATGGGAATTATATAAAAAAGGTGAACTTGGCTGCTTAGCTAATAATATAGCCCCTATCATAGCGACTAATAGCACCAAACTAGCAATTAACACTAATTCATAATAAGTTGTATAAAGATGACTTCCAATTGCCCCTATGTTAGTTCTAGATCCTATAACAGGATTGCTGATATATTTAGGGCTATTGGTTAGTAGACTATAAAATAAGAATATAACAGATAATCCTACAGGTAAAAAATGCGAGTGATCTTGAGAATCTACCTTATTAGGCTGTTGAATCAACATAATTACGAACAGGAATAAAATAGCGATAGCCCCTACATAGACAATTATAAATATTAAGCCTATATAGTCTAATCCCAACGATATAAACATAATAGCAGCATTAACAAAGGCAATAACTAACCAAAATACTGAATAAACAGGATTCGGCGTAGATATAACCATAAGACTAGCTCCAACTATTCCTAAGGAGAATATCATAAATAGACTATTCATATTGCACTTTGGCCAACAAAGACCTATACCACTTCTTATACTATTTCATACGGAGCAATTTGGTTTCTACCCAGCCTAACAAGGGAATCAGTACTAAGAAGTATAAAAAGTAGAATATAGAAGCAAATTGACCAACCATAATATAAGGATCCTCTACTGGGTTAGCCCCTAACCAAGTTAATAGTATAAAATCAGCTACTAAAAACCAAAATGCTATTTTTCCTAAAGGCCTAAATGTTAAAGCTCTTAATTTACTAGTATGAATAAAGGGCAATAAAAATAACACCAAGATACTAAATACCATAGCCAAGACCCCCCCAAGCTTGTTGGGTATAGAGCGTAGTATAGCGTATGCGAATAAGAAGTACCATTCTGGTTGTATATGAACAGGAGTTACTAAAGGATTAGCTTGAATGAAGTTTTCAGGATCACCTAATACATTAGGCGTAAAATAACAAAGTATAACTAAAATAGTGCCAAGCACCATCATACCAAACAAGTCCTTATAAGTATAATAAACATGAAAGGTGACTTTGTCTATATTAGAGTCAATCCCCAAAGGATTATTTGACCCAGCTGTGTGTAAACTAATAATATGTAATACGCCTAATCCAGCTATAAGAAAAGGAAAAAGATAATGTAAAGAGTAGAAGCGATTAAGAGTCGCGTTAGATATACTAAATCCTCCCCAAATCCACTGGACAACATCTGTTCCTACATAGGGTATAGCAGAACAAAAGTTAGTAATAACTGTGGCTCCCCAAAAGGACATTTGTCCCCAAGGTAATACATACCCTAAGAAAGCTGTTAGCATCATCACTAAGTAGATTATAACCCCTATATTCCAAACGTCCATTTTCATGTAGCTTCCATAATAGAGTCCTCTGCCCATGTGAATATATACACAGAGAAAAAATAATGAAGCTCCATTAGCATGAATGTACTTTAACATAAAACCATAATTAACGTCTCTTAAAATATGGGAAATTGAGTCAAAAGCTAAACTAACGTCGGGGCAATAATGCATAGCTAAGAATATTCCGGTAATCAATTGAATAGCTAAACAAAGCCCTAACAAAGAACCAAAATTCCAGTAATAACTAATATTAGAAGGGGCTGGTAGATCAACCAGTACCCCATTCACAATAGAGATTATTGGATGTTGAGTTCTTATTCGTAACATTTTGTTTGGTGATTCCATATGCATGCGCTCAGGAAGCTTGTGTACATCAACCCCCCAATATGGGGATATCTCCCTAATGCTAGCAAGGCACTGCATCTAAACCTATCAACAGGCCAGAAACTAAAACGACTAAACCAAGACTAAAAGGTAAGTAAGACTTCCATAAAAGATACATAAGTTGGTCATATCTCATTCTAGGGAAAGAAGCTCGCACCCACACAAACGCGAACACTACTACGGTAGTTTTAAGGGCTAAGCAACCCATTCCTAGAATTCCTGTAAAAGGTGTCCAACCACCTAAAAACAATAAACTTATCAAACAGCTCATTAGAATAATATGGCCGTATTCAGCTAAAAAGAATAAAGCAAACGACATACTAGAATATTCTACATTATATCCAGATACTAATTCTGATTCTCCTTCGGTAAGATCAAAAGGAGCCCGATTAGTTTCAGCTAATGCCGAAGCAAAAAACATTAAAGCAGCTGGAAATAAGGGTATTATATACCAAATTTCAGCTTGAGCTAAAACAATCTGAGTGATATTAAGAGAACCTGCACATAATATTACTGATATTAGAATGAGCCCTATACACACTTCATAGCTAATCATTTGAGCTGCTGCTCTGATGGCCCCTAAGAATGCATATTTAGAATTACTTCCCCAACCAGACATTAAAATAGCATACACCCCTATAGAACTAATAGCAAAGATATATAAGATACCAACATTAATATCAGCCAGTACAATACCGGGGCTAAAAGGGATAGCCCCCCAAGCTAAAAGAGCTAAAGTAAGCGATAGAATCGGGGCTAGAATATAAACCGACAAATTAGCATGATTGGGAATAGCCATCTCTTTAGTAAATAATTTTAATCCGTCAGCTAAAGGCTGTAATAGTCCATAAACACCAACTACATTAGGTCCTTTTCGTGCTTGCATATAACCTAATACCTTTCTTTCTGCTAAAGTTAAATAAGCTATAGCCACTAATAGAGGGATTATTATCGCAAGCGTTTTAAAGATAATTGAAATAATAGTACTCATCATCCTAGTTACGAAGGGCGGCCAAGTACGTATTGAACGCGCATAACTTGGCCCAAGAACAAGTTCCCTTACCCTTACTATGTTACGACTTACCCATTCTCGAAAAGGAGGGATAACCCCGCCACGGGGCGTCTCGTATCCTTAACTTGAAGGGGACGACGGGCGATTTGTGCTAACACTGGGTTAGAATTCACCGGAACGCTCTACTTCCCGATTACTATCAAATCCTACTTAAGATTCCCGTTTCAGAGAATCTCCGCCTCCTAATTTACTGTGTATATTGTATAGGAGAATGTAGCGCATAATATCCCTTTCCATAAAGACCATGACACCTGACTTAATCCATAATAGGGTTAAGGATAACATTTATTGTTATCCTGACGACGGCCATGCAATGCCTGAGCGGCTACTACCCACAAAAGGTAGTCCGCTTTCAAGGAAAGGTAAGGTGACACGCGGATCATCGTATTAAATTACACGCTCCTCTGATTCAAACAGTGAACAGCCAAGCCTTTTGAGTTTCAATCTTGCGATCATAGTATTCAGGCATACAATAAGGTTATTTGCTAATAAAGCTATTGTATAAGTTTAAGGCGAGGACTACCAGGGTATCTAATCCTGTTTGCTATCCAAGCTTTCGTATTTCATGAAGATAAACCATGAACGAGGTAAGGAGTCTTCACCTTCGGACTTCCACTCTTGCTTCAAACATTTTACCGCTACCAAGAGGTTTGCCTTACTTTGTTTTCATGCTTCACTACATACTTTAACGCCTAATGCGAAATAAAAACTGGGCCTCTAAGTTTAACCGCGTCTGCTGGCACTTAGTTAGACAGACCTCAGTGTGAAACCCTGTGTCAAGCGTTTACCCATTGCACAAGATTCTCTACTGCTGCCAAAATGTCTTCCCCTTGTTTCAGTGAAAGTGTGGCTATACTACGCATCTTCGACCAGGTGGGCCACTATCCCACCTATTCTAATACGTCAACCGAGATAATCTCCGTTTTATCCTCACCAGTAGGGCCCTTATTCAGGGCCTTGCATGTATTAGAAGAACACATTGCCTTATAGACTCCCCAAGGTCAAAGGAGTAGAGGTCAAAGAAGTGGGGTTAATATTTAAATCATCCCCATGACTCAATTTACGCTGATAAACAAACGGTAATTCATTATAAGTATGAAAAGCAGGCGGAGAAGATAAAGACCATTCTAATGAGCCACCCGAAGTTGACCAACCCTCAAATGGTCTTTCGGCTGCTAGTGCCTCATAAGTTAAGTAGACGAACCATATAATTCCTACTAGGGCTATTACAGCTCCGCAAGAACTAACTAAGTTCCAATCTTGGTAAGCATCAGGAAAATCCGAGTATCTTCTAGGTAATCCGGCTAAACCCAAGAAATGTTGGGGGAAGAAAGTTAAATTAACTCCGATAAACATAATCCAGAAATGGATCTTACCGTATAATTCATTATAACTATAACCTGTAATTTTACCGAACCAATAGTAGTATCCCCCAAATATAGCAAATATAGCCCCCATAGATAACACATAGTGGAAGTGAGCTACTACATAATAAGTATCGTGTAATGCTATATCTAATGAACTATTAGCTAATATGACTCCAGTTAAACCACCTAAGGTAAATAGGAACACAAACCCAATAGCCCACAACATAGGTGTCTCAAGCCGTAGGCTTCCCCCATATATAGTAGCTAACCAACTAAATATTTTAATCCCAGTAGGAACAGCAATAATCATAGTGGCAGCAGTAAAGTAGGCACGAGTATCGACATCCATACCAACGGTGAACATATGGTGGGCCCAAACAATAAATCCTAATACTGCAATAGAAATCATAGCATAGACCATACCTAAATAACCAAAAATATGTTGTTTAGCAGAAAATGTGGGTATAATTTGAGATACCATACCAAATCCTGGTAGAATTAATATATAGACTTCAGGATGTCCAAAAAACCAGAATAAGTGCTGGAATAAAATAGGATCTCCTCCTCCCGCAGGGTCAAAAAATGTTGTATTAAAATTTCTATCTGTCAACAACATTGTAATTGCACCAGCTAACACTGGTAAAGACAATAATAACAATATTGTAGTAATTAATACAGACCATACAAATAGAGGTAATCTATGCATACTCATACCAGGAACCCTCATGTTAATTATAGTAGTAATAAAGTTGATAGAACTTAAAATGGAAGATACACCAGCTAGATGTAAACTAAATATAGCCATATCCACTGCCCCCCCTGAATGGGCTTGAATGCTTGCTAGTGGGGGATAAATGGTCCAGCCTGTACCTGCCCCTTGTTCCACAAACATAGAACCAGCCAATAGTATTAGAGAAGGTGGTAATAACCAGAAACTAATATTGTTTAATCTAGGAAAGGCCATATCGGGCGCACCAATCATAATTGGCACAAACCAATTTCCGAATCCCCCAATCATTACTGGCATTACCAGGAAGAAAATCATTAATAAAGCATGTGCTGTTACAATCACATTATATAGATGATCATCTCCTAACATACTACCTGGAGCTGACAGTTCTAGCCGTATTAACATACTTGAAGCTGTCCCCGCCATCCCAGAAAAAGCACCAAATAGTAAATATAAAGTACCTATATCCTTATGATTAGTAGAAAATAGCCAACGTGTAAGATATTTGTTCAT